TATGTCTTATGGCAGTGAAATATGGCAATAGTAACATAGTCACACTACTCCAATTAAAAAAAAAACTAAATCAAAATAAAAGAAAGTCAAATACTCTTCTTCAAAATCTACATACTATGTGGTATAAGGGATTCCCAGCATCTCGTAGAAAAAGAGTATGTAATGTAGATTTTGAAGAAGAGTATAAATAAGACAAAGGAGTTTTCATAATTTCATTTTTGGATCATAAATAATCGCCAACAAGAATTTGGTTCTTTTTACGTACTTGATATCGATAAATCTGCGAATCTAGAAATTCATTTCGGCCAATTGAACCTTCTCGAACTGTTTCTTTTTAAGAACCAAAAAGATTTGTGCCAAAATAACAGATGCCAAAAAGAACAAAAGTCCTTGGACACGTAATGGATCTTGAAGGACTATTTCTGCATCTCCCTGACCAAATCCGCCTACATTAGGATTACTCGTTAATGGTTGATCAAATTTGATGGATTCGCCCTCGGAAACAAGAAGTTCTGGCCCGGGAGGGATAATATCAACCACTTGACGTCCCTCCGACGCATCCGTTATGGTTATCTCATATCCGCCTTTTTCTTTTCGTATGATTTTGCTTACTATACCTGCTGCTGTAGCATTATAAACAGTATTGTTACTCTTGTTGCCGTCGGGATAAATCTGACCCCTTCCCCTGTTCCCGCCTACGTATATAGGATATTTTAAGAAGTGAACATCCTTCTTAGTAGCAGGGTCCGGGGAAAGAATAGGGAAGGTTATTTCACTATATTTTTTACCAGGGACAGGGCCTACCACAAGAATATTTTTTTTATTGGGGCGATAGCTCTGAAAAGACAAATTGCCAATCTTTTCTTTCATCTCGGGAGAAATACGATCGGGAGGAGCTAATTCAAACCCCTCCGGTAAAATAAGAACAGCCCCCACGTTCAACCCCCCTTTTTTACCATTAGCAAGAACCTGTTTCAGTTGCATATCGTAAGGAATTCGAACAACTGCTTCAAATACAGTATCAGGAAGTACCGCTTGTGGAACCTCAATTTCCACGGGCTTATTAGCTAAATGGCAATTGGCACATACAATACGCCCAGTCGCTTCTCGTGGATTTTCATAACCCTGCTGTGCAAAAATGGGATATGCACTTGAAATGGACGTCTGAGTTAAGATATATATCATGAGCGATACGGAAATAGATCGAGTAATCTGTTTCTTTAGCCAAGAAAAAGCATTTCTAGTTTGCATGGTCCAATCATTGATCGCGAAAATTTCTACAATAAATTGGGTAGGTCGCTAGTATAGTTCCCTAGCCACGATTCTGCTATTTGCTGGAATAATCTAGGATGAATCTTCCCGATGGGTTAGAAATAGAAAGAGTAAATATGATTTTCAATACTTTGCTTATGTACAACTACAAAGTACCAAGCATTCTAATTGGATTAGATTAATATCAATGGATCCTTTATCAGTCATTCATTGAATGATAAATAACTACAAGTGACGGAGACAGACGATTTAAATAACGGAAAATCCAATATTTAAAAATTGTATCGAGAATGACTGGAAAGGTGGAAACAAGACCAGCTATAATTTGATCATTATGAACAAATCCAAAATCTTTATAGATAGAGCACATAATTAATTCCCAACCCTGGGGTGAATGAAATCCGATACATAAATCAGTTAATAAAAGAATAGAAAAAGCTTTTACTGTGTCACTTAAGTTATATAGGAATTCCTGAGCCCAAGAGTTAAGAATAACAAGTTTTTCATTACTCAAAATCGAATACCCGCTTAGAATAATAAAACAGATGGTATTTGTTGAGAAGTGCAAAATCGTATGGATACGATTCTCATTTTGTATCTTGATTAATTGGATCGTTTCTTTATGGATTCCTATCCCAAACTTTTCGAGATGTGTTTCCGAGTATTCCTTGATCATTTCGTCCAAGAAGAGGAGTTCCTCTAATTCTATGAATTTTTCTAGAAGACTCTTTTCTTGAATATTATTCAATAAAATTTCGGATTGCCCAGTATTCCACCAATTAGTAACCCAAGATTCCAGACATTTATTAACTGAGAAAGAAATCCACCAGGGCAAAAATACTATAGATGCAAGATAGAAAAGAGGAGTGAATGCTTTCTTTTTTGCCATTTTTTCGTCTGTGAATTGTTAATCAACCCATTCGTACACTCTATGCGATCGAATATTTCTTACACACATGAGTTTTATACAAGGTATCGAACTTATGAATCTATTTTCTTTGTGATTTTGTGGTTAGTCTTTGAATCTAGAAAGAATACAGAAATAGGCTAAGAATTCACTTCGAATGAAGAAATTAAGAATATTGTTTCCTAATATCTCAATTGGTCAAATTCAAAATCAAGTGTCCCCTTTCGATGAATGATCGAAAGAACCACTTTAAGTAATGAATATTATTCAGATTTTGAGACGAAAGAATTCCTTTGCTATCAAAATATCCAATATTTCGAAAAAATTTCACTGATTACCCATAGTCAGGAATAGAATAATTGAGGGAAAGATATTAGGATGATAAAAAAAAATGACTGGCAAAGGATAAATTGGCTAGTTCTCATTATTTAATTAAGAAATCCAATTGTTGGTCATTAAAGAATACAAAAGAAAGAATTTCAAATTTACAAGATACGATCTATCTAGATCTAAAGTGTCAATTCCAACAAATATTGAACTAAAAAAATTCTTGTTTTCGAAATGGTTTGCCATCTGAGATGACTCTATTATTTCGATTTTTTATTTGTTATTGAATTGCGTGCGCATAAAGACCATAAAAAGAGTCTCGTTTTATGGTTCTTTCATATACGTTTTCTTTAATTGAATGAACGTTCTGATTCTCAAATTCTCAAAATACTTCAATTGGTACACGCAAGAAATAGGCTAATTCAGCAGCCTTTTGTTCAATTTCTCGTGGAGTCAAATTCTCATCAGTACGGGTCAAGGGAATGGACCCCTGGCCTCGGATGTCCATATAAAGAACACGACGAGCATAAATACCCTCTTTAACTTCTATTCTAACGGACTGAATATCTTTTATAAGGAATCGGAGGAATATGCGACGATTTTTTCCCGGAAATCCCCAACGAAAAATACAGACTACTCCTTCCTTTCTATCGAATCGATCATAACCACTACCTACATTCCAGGAAATTGTGCACCACAAATAAGAGCTGATAAAGAGACCCGCAATTCCGTAGAAAGACATCACGATTCCTTGTGGAAAAAAAATGATTTGCTGAGGCGGAAAAAAAGATAGCAAATTTCTACCAAGATAACTGGAAGTTCCAACTAATAAGAAGCCTAATGAACCTAAAAAAAGGATAAAGGCCCAGCAGAAATTACTTATTTTTCGAGACCCCGTTATAAGTTCTATCCATATATCGTCTGATCGCCAAGTCATACTTTACTCGATTGCATTTTATTGGAATTAAGATAATACCCCAGAGAAATTTGACTTTACTTTTTTGTTTCCGAAGTAACTCTCATCAACTAGCACTAGTTTGAGGTGAACTAGCACTAGTTTGATGTCAACCTTTAGGAGTAATTCATCAAATTGGTTAAATCTAAAATAATAACATACTCTTTATTTAATACGATTCCACTATACATATCGATATACATATAGATTCACCGACTACATTTCAGCCATCCAGAGATCCTGATCTATTTGAAAATTGCTAGAATTGATATATCCATATATCATGTTTCTGCGGGCATAAGAGTTTTTTCCTTTATGTTCGGCGGAAATCACATGTTATACTATATTCCAATAAATAGATATCCGTGTTATGATACAAGTCCACGTTTTCAAAAAAAAAAATGGATGAGATTGGGTCCCGGTGGATCTAAACAATCTTGTTTTTTTGAACATGAAGAAATAAAGAAGCCATTGCAATTGCCGGAAAGACTAGGCCTACTAACGGCACAAAAATAGACGGAAGGTTCAAATTTGTCATAGAAGGGGTACCTCGATTTACTATTTGTATCTGTTATTATTATTATATAAATAAAGATATCTTGTAATAATTATAATTAAATTAAGAATTTGAATTCTAATTAGATAATATTTATTATTAATAGACAAGAATTTGAAATTCTTAGTATAGATCTAAGCATCTATATATCTAAATCTAACTGAGTACGTATAATAAGAATAAGTGCAAAGAATGTAGAACTGTAGAACTAAATAAATGGACTTAGTCATCTCCTACATGAGAAAGATATGTATGATAATAAACTTTATTTTTTTTCTTCATTTCTTTGTCTTTTGTTCTTATCTTCTAATTTTCTAAAAATAGATAAAGAGTTTTTTTACCGATTATCGAAAGATTTGTTCGAATCCGACCCAACATGAATTTTTAGCTAAAATGGTTTTTCGGGAGATAGAGAAAGATACAAAACTCTATTATCTATATTGAAATTTCAAATTATATACCTAAGACAAGAAAAAATGCGTTTTATTTTCCGAATTTCACGAAAGGAAGAACTCACTCTTGGTGATGGTGATAACGGCTTCTCGATTCGTAATCAGGAATATAAATATAGGTCAAAAAAAGAGCTATACTCAACTTTAGTTTTAATTCTTTCTACAATTCGATCTTCGATCACCAAAGAAAAGGCCATTATTATCTTATTTACTTTGATTCCGATAAACTAACTACTTTTTGCTACAAACACAAAAAAAATAATTGAACTTAGTGCTCTACTTTATTTTGCTTGACTTTTGATTCAAAGGAAAAAAGGCGTGGAGCTTAAATAACTCACTCAGAACGCTTTTTAAAAGATTACGTGGTACAATTAGGTCGAATAAACCCTTCTGGAATAAGTATTCAGCTGCTTGTGAACCTTCGGGTATTGTTTTATTCAATGTTTGTTCAATTACTCTTTTACCTGCAAATGCAATGTAGGCATTGGGTTCGGCAATAATGATATCCCCCAACATACCAAAACTAGCTGT